CACATCTTTGTTTTGTTTTCATTTTTCTCGTATCAGATCACCTATATTTTAGCAATTCCATAAGAAAAAAATGTCGCGGGCGAATATTTACTCTTTCAATATCTATTTCTGTTGGAGGGTTAGTTCATGACTTCTCAGAATAGATGAATGGGTCTCTCTGGTTTATTCCGCCATCCCGCCCGCTGAATCATGTGTATTCATTTTCAATTGAATCTTCTGTATTCATAGGTTCCATCGTTCCCACCGCTTCTTGATTAATGGTTAGGCCTGAATTTGACAACGGAGCTTTTACTTCATTTTGAGTCAACGTTCTTAGTCTTTATTGACCCGAGGCTCTTAATTTTTGTGCTATGAAGAGATTCATATAATGATAGATGAAAATCCGTATTGATGCTTTATTACACTGCCCGTTATGAGTATGAGACGATTCATAGACCTTACATATCGGAATTATATATCATTGATAGATTTTTATATCTTTCTCTCACCTTCCATTTACCCATATCCTTTTGCTTCCAACTCATAATCGGATTGCTTTTTCTTTTGTTTATAAGCGCCTTCAGTTGCTGCAATGATAAGACTAATATATCATATCTTGACTGCTTCCTTGGATCCAGATAATTTGAAGCGATGAGTTAGTTATTAGTTCATATTATGGTTATGGTTTGTTAATATTTGATCTTAATCCTAACAAAAACCAACGAGTCACACACTAAGCATAGCAATTCGGTCAAAGGGGGGTCAATCGAATTTTTATTCAACCTTATAGAATTATAATTTTTTTCTTTTTGTTACGTCATTGGGAAAGACAAGGAAAGCTTTCTTATTCTATTCCTCGTCTATAAATATCCAAATTTTTATACCTAAAACCCCATATATAGTTCGAACCGTATAGGCGCAATAATCAATTTTGGCGTGAATGGTTTGGAGGGGAACTCTACCTTCTCTGATCCATTCGACACGTGCAATTTCTTTTCCGTCGATACGTCCTGCAATTTGTATTTGAATTCCTTTTGTACCAGCCTGTTCGGTTAATTCAATAGCTTTTTTCATCGCTTTTCGAAAAGAGACTCTATTTTTTAATTGTCCGGCTATAAATTCTGCAAGAATATTAGGATGCCTGTAAGGTTTTGCAATTCTTGTAATAGCAATGTTGAGTTTTCGGTTCACATAATTCAATTCTTTTTGTACATTCATCTGTAGTTCTTCGATGCCTCGTGGTCTATTTTCTATTAATAACTTGGGGAATCCCATATAGATTATGACCTGGATCAGATCAATTCTTTTTTGAATTTCTATACGTGCAATTCCTTCGACACCAGAGGATGTTCTCATATTTTGTTGAGCAAAATTCTTGATACAATCCCGTATTTTTTGATCTTCTTGTAAACCCTCAGAATAATTTTTTGGTTGTGCAAACCAAATGGAATAATGACTTTGGCTTGTACCAAGTCTGAAACCAAGTGGATTTATTTTTTGTCCCATATTGCCCCACTAGATTTTAAACGGAACTTTCTAGGTAAATACTTTTCTTGATTATCTAATGTTTCATATGCTTCATAGTAGGATATATCTTTCAATACAATAGTTATATGACAAGTAGGTCTTTTTATCATATAACTACGTCCTCGAGCGCGAGGTTTTAATTTTTTCCTGGTAGTTCCTTTGTTGACTTCCGCTTTCCACACAATTAGTTTTTCTTTTTCCAAACCCTTATTGTGTTTAGCGTTTGCTGCTGCGGAATAAATTAATTGAAAAATGGGATAACATGCTCGATAAGGCATAAGTTCGAGTATCATAAGTGTTTCTTTATAGGAACGCCCGCGGATCTGATCAATTACTCTTCGTGCTTTGTGAACAGAAATAGGTATATATTGGCCTAAAGCAGATACTTCAGTCGGCGACTTTTTTTTTCTCATAAGTTTTACCTCGGCATAAATATAAATGAAGGATCTCTATTTTTGAATTGATTATTATTAACGACGAGATTTATTATCGTTTTTTGCATGTCCCCGGAAATTGAGAGTAGGTGCAAATTCGCCCAATTTGTGACCTACCATACGATCTGTTATATAAACAGGCAAATGTTCTCTTCCATTATGGATAGCAATAGTATGGCCAATCATTGTGGGGATAATGGTAGATGCCCGGGACCAAGTTACTATTATTTCTTTTTCCTCCTTTGTGTTAAGCTTATCAATTTTTCTTAATAAATGATTCGCTACAAAAGGATTTTTTTTTAGTGAACGTGTCACGGTTAATTACTCCTATTTTTTTTATTTAAAGACGAAGAAACTAATTCAAATTTATCTCCTATTTACTACGTCGACGAATAATCAAATTATCACTATATTTATTCCTTTTTCTACTTCTTCTTCCAAGTGCAGGAAAACCCCATTTATTTGTTGGGCTTTTTCTACCAATTGGGGCCCTCCCCTCACCACCCCCATGTGGATGGTCTACAGGGTTCATAACGACTCCTCTTACTACAGGACGTTTA